TAAAATATCGGTATTAAACCCGAAACTCCCACCGGATGGCCATTGGCCCAAAAAAACGAAAGAATAGGTTACATTTTTCATATGCTCTCCTCTTATAGATAAGACGACTAAGAAAGAAAAAATTTTTCTATTACCCCTTTTGGGGTTATTTTCTTAATTTTCTTAATAGAATTTCCTTTTTTTATGCACTCTATCAATCTAAGAAGAATTTCTTCTAAATAATCTTTTAGACCTCGTTTGATTTTGAAATATTTCTTTTATTGAAATCTTTCGTAAATTACCCCAAGAAGGAGTTTTTTTTATTTTTTATTATTTGTAATTATTTATAACTATACTAAGCTAAATACCCAAAGATACCCAAAGAAAACAAGCGTATTCAACTCACTCTCAAATAAGTCTTTCCCATCGGAATATTGTATCAATAAATAAATAATTGTAGAAGTCAAAATCTAATTTAAAGAACCAAGCGGAAATCTCAAAATCCAAATAACAAGATCAAAATAAAAAATAATACGAAAAAAATAAATAAAATATAAAAATATATAAAATAAAAAAATATAAAAAAATATATATATATAAATATATATATATATGGTAAATATGGTAAAAAAATATATATATGGTAAAAAGTCTGATATGGAATACAAGTTTCTACATTTATAGAATTGAATTAAAATTTATAGAATTGAATTAAACAAAAGGATTTGCAAATAAAAGCGCTAATGCTACAACTAGTCCATAAATAGTTAAAGCTTCCATAAAAGCTAAACTAAGCAATAAAGTACCTCGTATTTTACCCTCAGCTTCTGGTTGTCTTGCAATACCTTCTACCGCTTGACCTGCAGCAGTACCTTGCCCAACTCCAGGGCCGATAGAAGCAAGCCCTACAGCCAATCCAGCAGCAATAACAGAAGCGGCAGAAATCAATGGATTCATGGTAAATTAAGTTCCTCGCGCTAAAAAAAAAAAAGAAATGGTTAATGATACAATCACCCAATAAATTATTACTCACTTTCCTTTTTAAAATCTAATGTAAATGTATTGTGTTAAGTAGAAGTAACTAAAAAATCTTTCTATTTCTATGTATATTCTATTTCTATGTATATCTATTTCGATGTATAATATTATTATATTACTCCATTACTTGCCAAAACCACTTAGCCATTTCCTTTCTATCCATTAGCAAATTTTTTCAAATGCATATTCCATTTCTTTCTTCCTAAGTATTCTTTTATCTTTTATTGAATTCTTCCTTATTTTTCTTTACTCTTATATGTATCCTTGAGTTTATCCATTTCTTATCCAATCGACAATCACAAACAAAAGAAAATGGAAAAACGACCTGCATAGTAATAGTAATCTATCTAATAGACTAATAGAAATACAATAAAATAGAATCAAAATAGGCAATTGATATCAAAATGGATAGAAAATGGATAAATGGAATGGATAGATAATAGATAAATGAATAATGTATAATGCACATATTTATATATGCATAATATATATATATATGTACCTATATAATATACATATATATGAATAAACATATATGACATACAAAAGCAAAATCAAAATAAACTAAAAAATAATAAAAAACAATAAGAAAATATATAATACAATAATAAAATATCAAATATAATAATAAAATATCAAATTCAAATATAAATAATACTAGAATATAACTATATCTATATACCATAGGATACTAAATACGATACGTAACACAACACGTAATGTAAATAGGTAAAACTACGTTAACAATATACACTTATTGCTTTTTCTTATTTAGAATTGTCTAATTGTTAGAATTTTATAGTAAGTATATAGTAAGTATATAGTTAATTATATTCTAGATGGATGGAAAGTATATTATTCAATTAATCTGTTTTTGAGAAAAAAGAAAGAAAATAGTATACACTATTGATAGAAGTAAAAGACTATGGAATAATTATTAATATGATTAAATAATTAATCTACTAATAATTAAATTAGTCTAATAAAGTCTAATAAGTTTTTTTTATTTTAATAAGTTTTTTTATAAGTATCTAATATTCCAATTTGATTTGTTTCTGAAATAAAAAAATGGAAATTGACAACATCTTATATGAAATTAGATTCGAGAATTATTTATTATTATTTTATTATTATTATTAGATTTATTATTATAATAGCCATAATTCCTAATCCTAGTAAGAGTTAGGAGAAGGATAATATTTAGTAAGTATTTGATTATAAAAAAATTTCCTACCATGCTTATGCCTAGATTTCGTTTTTGAAATACAACTAAGCTAGAATAATCAATGGTTATTATTCATTATTTCTATTCCATTAGAATTTCGAAAAAGAAAGATAATTTTTATTAACAAAACAAAAGGCAAAAAAAAAAAAAGATTAATTAATGCAAAATTATTTAGTAATTGATAGAATTGATTATTCTACCAATTAATAGTAACTTATAGAGTTAGAGTCCACTTCTTCCCCATACTACTAGTGAAAGGGAAAACGTAAAGACTACCATTAGAGCAGCCCAAGCAAGACTTACTATATCCATGTGTATTATGTCTCCTATTTTTTATATTATCCTATTTTTTTTATTTTATATAAACTGAATGAAGGAATTATTTCCTTATTGATCAATAATCATAGTGGATTATTAGGATAAAGTCAAAAAAGGATTTTTTGACCTGAGTAGAGTTATGAGAGTTATGGATGAACCAATTCAACAAATCTGCTCATAACAAAGCCTTGATAGGATCTAGGACTATGGGGTAATTAGGAAACATTAAGTACAAATATAAGAAAATACTAACTTTTTCCTTAAAGAATAGACATAGACAAGGAATATTCCTAAAGTAAAAAGGAACATGTATGTGAGAATAGTGCCACTTATTATTTTTATTTATTATTTCATTGGCTTTATCTTCTTTATTTTCGAAAAAAAAAAGACATGAAACTATCAGATTAAATTAGAAAATTTTCTATCGGATACCTTATTTTTAGATATTTTATTTTGTTGATTAGGCGACACCCAGATTTGAACTGGGGGTAAAGGATTTGCAGTCCCCTGCCTTACCGCTTGGCCATGTCGCCAAAATTTAGGCAAAATCAAAAAAATAAATATATATATTTATTTACATTCCATTTGAATTTAAATTCAAATCATCTTATTTCTCGTTTGAGATTATTAAATCCTTTTGATTGGATCCTTTTTAGATTATGGTTTCTTAAGGATTGTATATCGAAACTCAAAACACCCATTGCCTAAAAACTTACCTTCTCCTTCTATTGAATAAAGAAATAAGATGCTACTAAAAAGAGAATAAAAAAAGTCTTAATTACTGGGTTACCAGATTCCAAAATATAGGTTAAATTAGAATCAGTAAATATATTTTTTTTGTATTTTTTATTTTTTTTGTTAGATAGTTCTTTTTTTCTTTTGAAGTCGTGAATGGTTCTAGAATTGATATTGTATTTTCAATTGTGTTTCTTAATGTCACAACAGGAACAAAAAAGATGAATTTTATGCTTTGGTTAATCTTATAAAAAATAAAATAAAGAAAAATAATCAATTAACAAATTGAGTGGAATTCTCATTTAATTAGAAGAAAATATCTATGTATATCTAAAGTAGAGATAGATCTCTGTCCTATATACATATCTTTATAAAAAAAGTTCTGCATTTCTTGTTCTATATATGATATGAGATAAAAAAAGAATTCTAATTCTAATTTAAACCGACCCCCTTTGTTCTCTTTGTTCTCTAAGTAAAATTACAAGAAAGAGGGAATATGTGGATAAGTGGATAACTATATTGACATCTATTTTGAAAATACTGCTTACTTACTTAATATTAATAATTATACTTATACAAAACTAATTATAGTATACCTAATACAAATCAATCATCTTTCAAAATTATACTACAATACACAAAAATATGCAATTTCTTTTGAACAGTAAATAAAACGTCTTAACATTTTAACAAAGGAAAACGTTCTAGTACCTCTGCTTATTCTGTCTTTATCTTATTCATATTCATAGAAAGCGGATTTAATCATGAACCTTTGGTATCCAATTTGATCATAACATAATATTATAATAATAGGTATAAATTGAGGTATAAATTGAATCAATTTTTGCTATTCTCTATTCATCTTAAACTGCATAAGTTTAAGTACCATAAAGTCGAAGTGGCATAATTCAATTTATTTCACTTGTCGCAAATTCGAACTTTCGCCGAAAAAGATCTTCATTTTCCCATCTCCTTTTAGAGTTATGAAATACATAGTTCACTAAAATTTTCTGTGATTCGGTAAACAAAATATCCATTTATACATTCCATCATTGCTACATCGATCTGTATCAGTCGATTAATAGTGAATCTCTAATGGAATTTTTTCGATAAATAACAAACTTAAGATTCAGAAAGATGCTCCGGAATGAGAATGAGGGAATGTCCACAATACCAGGATTTAGCCAGATTCAATTTGAAGGATTTTGTAGGTTCATTAATCAAGGTTTGACGGAAGAATTTCATAAGTTTCAAAAAATTGAAGTTGAAGATAGAGATCAAGAAATTGAATTTCAATTATTTGCGGAAAAATCCCAATTGCTAGAACCTCTGATAAAAGAAAGAGATGCTGTATATGAATCACTCACATATTCTTCAAGATTATATGTACCCGCGGTTTTAATTTGTAAAGGCGGTAGACATATACAAGAACAAACCGTTTTTATTGGAAACATTCCTCTAATGAATTCCCTAGGAACTTTTATAGTAAATGGAATATACAGAATTGTGATCAATCAAATATTACAAAGTCCTGGTATTTACTACCGTTCGGAATTAGACTATAAGGGAATTTCCGTTTATATCAGTACTATAATATCAGATTGGGGAGGAAGGTCAGAATTAAAAATTGATAGAAAAGCAAGAATATGGGCCCGTGTGAGTAGGAACCAAAAAATATCCATTTTAGTTCTATTATCAGCTATGGGTTCGAATCTAAGAGAAATTCTAGATAATGTTTGTTACCCCGAAATCTTCTTGTCTTTCCTGAATGATAAAGAGGAAGAAAACATTAGTTCAAAAGAAAATGCTATTTTAGAATTTTATAAAAAATTTGCTTGTGTAGGTGGGGATCCAGTATTTTCTGAGTCCTTATGTAAGGAATTACAAAAGAAATTTTTTCAACAAAGATGTGAATTAGGAAGAATTGGTCGACAAAATATAAACCAGAGATTGAATCTTAACACACCTCAAAACAATACTTTTTTATTACCACGAGATGTATTGGCTGCCGCGGATCATTTGATTGGAATGAAATTTGGAATGGGTACACTTGACGATATGAATCACTTGAAAAATAAGCGTATTCGATCTGTAGGAGATTTGTTACAGGATCAATTCGGATTGGCTCTTGTTCGTTTAAAACATGCTATTGAAAAAAGTATACGTGGAACAATGAGGCATAAAAAATTGATACCAACTCTGAAAAATTTGGTAACTTCAACCTCATCAACAACTACTTATGAATCGTTTTTTGGCTTACACCCTTTATCTCAAGTTTTGGATCAAACTAATCCATTAGCACAAATCGTTCATGGACGAAAATTCAGTTATTTGGGTCCTAGAGGATTGACGGCGCGAACCGCAAGTTTTCGTGTACGAGATATTCATCCTAGTTACTATGGGCGTATTTGTCCAATTGACACGTCCGAAGGGATCAATGTTGGACTTATTGGATCTTTAGCTATTCATGTGAAGATTGGTCAGTGTGGATCTATACAAAGTCCATTTTATGAAATATCTGATAGACTAAAAGAAATAAAAGAAAAAGAAGGACAGATGGTTTATTTATCTCCAAATAGAGATGAATATTATATGGTGGGGTCAGGAAATTCTTTGGCCCTGAATCAGAGTATTCAGGAAGAACAGGTTGTTTCAGCTCGCTACTGTCAAGAATTTCTGACTATTGCATGGGAACAGATTCATCTTAGAAGCATATTTCCCTTCCAATATTTTTCTATTGGAACTTCTCTAATTCCTTTTATTGAACATAATGATGCGAATCGAGCTTTAATGAGTTCGAATATGCAGCGTCAAGCAGTTCCACTTTCTAGGTCTGAGAAGTGCATTGTTGGAACTGGGTTGGAACGACAAACAGCTCTAGATTCGGGGGTTTCCCTTATAGCCGAACACGAGGGAAAGATCATTTATTCTGATGCTAACAAAATTATTTTAGCAAGTAATGGTAATATTCTAAGTATTCCATTAGCCCTGTATCAACGTTCTAACAAAAATACTTGTATGCATCAAAAACCCGAGGTTCGCCGGGGTAAATGTATTAAAAAGGGACAAATTTTAGCAAACGGGGCATCTACAGTGGGGGGTGAACTTGCTTTAGGAAAAAACGTATTAGTAGCTTATATGCCATGGGAAGGTTACAATTTTGAAGACGCAGTACTAATTAGTGAACGGCTAGTATATGAAGACATTTATACTTCTTATCACATAAAAAAATATGAAATTCAAACTCATGTGACAAGCCAAGGCCCTGAAAAAATAACTAAGGAAATACCTCATCTAGAGGCTCATTTACTACGCCATTTGGATAGAAACGGGATCGTGATGTTGGGATCTTGGGTGGAAGCAGGTGATATTCTAGTAGGTAAATTAACACCTCAGATGGCGAAAGAATCCTCGTATACCCCGGAGGAGAGATTATTACGAGCCATACTTGGTATTCAGGTATCCACTTCGAAGGAAACTTCTCTAAGACTACCTATAGGTGGAGGGGGTCGTGTTATTGATGTGAAATGGATACAGGGAGGTTCCTCTTACAATTCTGAAATGATTCGTATATATATTTTACAAAAACGTCAAATCAAAGTAGGTGATAAAGTATCGGGAAGACACGGGAATAAGGGTGTCATTTCCAAAATCTTGCCGAGGCAAGATATGCCCTATTTGCAAGATGGAACACCAATTGATATGGTCTTCAATCCCTTAGGAGTACCCTCTCGAATGAATGTGGGACAAATATTTGAATGCTCGCTCGGATTAGCAGGGGATTTACTAAAAAGACATTATCGAATAGCACCTTTTGATGAGAGATATGAGCAAGAGGCTTCGAGAAAATTGGTGTTTTCTGAATTATATGAAGCCAGTAAACAAACAAAAAATCCATGGGTATTTGAACCCGAGTATCCAGGGAAAAGCAGAATATTTGATGGAAGAACAGGGGATCCTTTTGAACAACCTGTTCTAATAGGAAAGTCTTATATTCTAAAATTAATTCATCAAGTTGATGATAAAATCCATGGACGTTCTACTGGGCATTACGCACTTGTTACACAACAACCCCTTAGAGGAAGGGCTAAACAGGGAGGACAACGGGTAGGAGAAATGGAGGTTTGGGCTCTAGAGGGATTTGGTGTTGCTCATATTTTACAAGAGATGCTTACTTATAAATCAGATCATATTAGAGGTCGCCAAGAAGCACTTGGTGCTATAATCCTTGGAGAAAGAGTACCTAATCCCACAGGTGCTACAGAATCTTTTCGATTACTCGTTCGAGAACTACGTTCTTTAGCTCTAGAACTGAACCATTTTGTTGTATCTGAGAAGAATTTTCAGATGAATAGGGAGGAAGTTTAATTTAAATAAATCATTTTTTCCATTTTATGATGGACCATTATAAGCATCAACAAGTCCAAATTGGACTAGTTTCTCCTCAACAAATAAAAGCTTGGGCTGAAAAAATTCTACCCAATGGAGAGGTTATTGGGGAGGTAACAAAGCCCAATACTTTTCATTATAAAACCAATAAACCGGAAAAAGATGGATTGTTTTGCGAAAGAATCTCTGGACCCAAAAAAAGTGGAATTTGTGCGTGTGGAAATTATCGAGTGATTAGAGCTGAAAAAGAAGACCCAAAATTTTGTGAACGATGCGGGGTAGAATTTGTTGATTCCCGGATACGAAGATATCAAATGGGATACATCAAACTGGCATGTCCAGTGACTCATGTGTGGTATTTGAAACGTCTTCCTAGTTATATTGCGAATCTTTTAGATAAACCCCTTAAGGGACTTAAGGGATTAGAGGGACTAGTATATGGCGATGTGTGATTTGATCAAAATTTGTATTTTACAGATTGGAAAACTGTCATCCTTTTCAATCCGATTGGGGGTGTCCTGGCTCTGACATGTGTTTTGGAAAAACAACATGAAACTTAGAATTATGAATATATTCAATACTTCTAAACGAAAAGGGAATTGATCTATGGTCTGTTCTGTAACAAATAAATAAATAGTTTATTTCGTAAAAAAATCTTTTTTTTTTTTTTTCGTTTTTTCTTTTATTTTATAGTTTATAGAAGAGAAGAATTCGATTTATTTAAGCTTTAAGCAAATAAATATAACATGGTTACAGGGGTCTATCTTATCGCGTATATGCTCCCGGAAACATCATCACATAACCATCGAAGTGAGTAAAAAAGACCTAAAAGATCTAGTGGAATGATATATAGACAAAAAAATTCCTTACGAATTGAAAAGTATTTCAAAATTCATCAGGGAAGCAGACTACTCAAAAATTTCCTATCTTTTTCTTGTCTTCTTATGTTATAACTAATTTTCTTATGTTATAACTAATTTAAAGTAATTTAATTAGTTATAACATAAAAAAGTTAACAAATATAACATAAAAAAGTTAACAAAAGATTTTTTTTTGTTTTTTATTTGAATTTGCATTTTCTTTTCAAAATTCAAAAGAAGTAAGAAAAAAATTAACGAAAGGTTATTTTTTACTGGAAACTTGAGTAAGGAGTAGTTGTTTGCGGGGTTTTATCAAACAAAAAAGAAAAAAGAATTCTTTTTTTTTTTCTTTTTTATTTAGTGGAACTAGTCTAACTACTTAAGCCGGATGAGAGGAAACCCTCACGTCCGATTTTCAAGGGGGGAATCCGATCAGGACCTATCTTGATTTATCTTTTGCTAGGCCCATAACTAAAAAACCGACTTTCTTACGATTACGAGGTTTATTCGAATATGAAATTCAATCTTGGAAATACTGTATTCCAATTTATTTTACTACCCAAGGCTTTGATGGATTTCTAAATCGGGAAATAATGAGGGGAGCGGGTGCTATCAGAGAACAATTAGCTGATTTGGATTTACGAATTATTCTAGATAATTCATTGATAGAGTGGAAGGAATTGGCAAATAGGGGATGCACAAGAAATAAATGGCAAGACCAAAAAATTCGAAGAAGAAAAGATTTTTTGGTTAGACGCATGGAATTAGCTAAACATTTTATTAAAACAAATGTAGAGCCAGAGTGGATGGTTTTGTGCTTATTACCAGTCCTTCCGCCCGAATTGAGACCAATCATTCAGATTGATGGGGGTAAACTAATGAGTTCAGATATTAATGAACTTTATAGAAGAGTTATTCTTCGGAACAATGCTCTTAATGATCTATTAAGAAAAAGCAGATTCCCCCCAAGGGAATTAATAATATGTCAGGAAAAATTGATACAAGAAGCTGTGGATATACTTCTTGATAATGGAATCCGCGGATATCCAATGAGAGATGGTCATAATAAAGTTTACAAGTCATTTTCCGATATAATAGGGGGTAAAGAGGGAAGATTTCGTGAAACTTTGCTTGGTAAACGAGTCGATTATTCAGGACGTTCCGTCATTGTTGTGGGTCCTTCACTTTCATTACATCAATGTGGATTACCCCGAGAAATAGCAATAGAGCTTTTCCAACCATTTGTAATTCGTGCTTTAATCAGAAAACACCGTTCTTGGAACATAGGGATTGCTAAAAGTAAAATTCGAAAAAGAGAACCCATTGTATGGAAACTCCTTCAAAAAGTTATACAAGGTCATCCTGTATTGTTGAATAGAGCGCCCACCCTGCACAGATTAGGTATACAGGCCTTTCAACCAATTCTAGTGGAGGGACGCGCTATTTGTTTACATCCTTTAGTTTGTAAGGGTTTCAATGCAGACTTTGATGGGGATCAAATGGCTGTTCATGTACCTTTATCCTTGGAAGCTCAGGCAGAAGCCCGTTTACTTATGTTTTCTCATATTAATCTCTTATCCCCAGCTATTGGAGATCCCATCTCTGTACCGACTCAAGATATGCTTATTGGACTTTATGTATTAACAATAGGAGATTATCGAGGTATTTATGCAAATAAATATAATCCATATAATGGGATAAACTCGAAAAATCAAAAAGTTGACAAAAAAAATTATGGATATACAAGAGATAAAGAACCATATTTGTGTAGTTCCTACGATGTTCTTGGGGCGTATCGGCAGAAACGAATCAATTTGGACAGCTCTTTGTGGCTCCGATGGAGATTAGATCAACGTGTCCTTGGATCACGAGAAGTTCCGATCGAAGTTCAATATGAATCTTTAGGTGCTTACCACGAGATTTTTGAACACTATCTTATAGTAGGAAATGTAAAAAAAGAAATCCGTTGTATATATATTCGAACCACTCTCGGTCATATTTGTTTTTATAGAGAAATAGAAGAAGCCATACAAGGATTTAGCCGGGTCTATTCATAAACTACATAAACTAGCTAAGAAATTAGATTAAGCGATATCCTTTTCCGAGGGAATTCGTGTGTCTTGCCTATTTCTTTTCTAAAGTATCACCATTTTAGCATTTCTGTGTGAATCAAGATTGAGAAAAAGAAATCCAGTTTTCAAATTACTGACTCAGGTCCATTGTCGAATCTTACTCAGCAGAATAGAATATAGAGGTACTTATGGCGGAACGGGCTGATCTAGTCTTTCACAATAAAGTGCTAAATGGAACTGCTATGAAACTACTTATTAGCAGATTAATCGATCATTTTGGAATGGCATATACATCCCATATCTTAGATCAATTAAAGACTGTGGGTTTCCATCAAGCCACAGTTACGTCTATTTCATTAGGAATTGATGATCTTTTAACAATACCTTCTAAAAGGTGGTTAGTTCAAGACGTTGAACAACATAGTCTTAGTTTGGAAAAACACTATCATTATGGGAATGTACACGCGGTAGAAAAACTACGTCAATCCATTGAGATTTGGTATGCTACAAGTGAATATTTACGACAAGAAATGAATCCTAATTTTAGGATGACTGATCCCTCTAATCCGGTCTATCTAATGTCTTTTTCTGGAGCTCGAGGAAATGCATCTCAGATACACCAATTATTAGGTATGCGAGGATTAATGTCAGATCCTCAGGGTCAAATGATAGATTTGCCGATTCAAAGCAATTTACGCGAGGGACTTTCTTTGACAGAATATATAATTTCTTGCTATGGAGCCCGCAAAGGTGTTGTGGATACTGCTGTACGAACATCAGATGCTGGATATCTTACACGTCGGCTTGTTGAAGTAGTGCAACATATTGTTGTACGTAGAAGGGATTGTGGTACTATCCAAAGTATTTCGGTAAGTCTTCAAAATGGGATGACGGAAAAGATTTTTGTACAAACGCTAATTGGACGTGTATTAGCAGACGATATATATATCGGTTCACGATGCATTGCTACGCGAAATCAAGATATTGGGACTGGGATGGCCAATCGATTTATAACTTCTCAAGTACAACCAATATATATAAGAACCCCTTTTACTTGTAGGAGTACATCTTGGATCTGTCAATTATGTTATGGTCGGAGTCCCACTCATGGTGATCTAGTCGAATTAGGAGAAGCCATAGGTATTATTGCAGGTCAATCAATTGGAGAGCCGGGGACTCAACTAACATTGAGGACTTTTCATACTGGTGGAGTATTCACAGGAGGTACCGCCGAACATGTCCGAGCTCCCGCTAATGGCAAAATCAAATTCAACGAGGATTTGGTTCATCCCACGCGTACCCGTCATGGGCACCCCGCTTTTCTATGTGCTATAGATTTTTATGTAACTATAGAGAATCGAGATATTATCCATAATGTAAATATTCCACATAAAAGTTTAATTTTAGTTCAAAATAATCAATATGTAGAAGCCGAACAAGTGATTGCTGAGATTTGTGCTGGAGGGTCTACTTTGCATTTGAAAGAGCAAGTACTAAAACATATTTATTCTGAATCAGAAGGTGAAATGCATTGGAGTACTGATGTTTACCATGCGACGGAATATCCATATGGCAATGTTCATCTATTACCAAAAACAAGCCATTTATGGATATTAGCAGGAAATCTGTACAAATTCAGTATAATATCTTTTTCGCTGCACAAGGATCAAGATCAAATAAATACTTATTCTTTTTCTGTTGAGAGAAAGTACATTTCTGATCTCGTAATTACCAATGATTCAGTAAGACAAAAACAAGAATTCTTGGATATTTCTGATAAAAAGGGTAGGGAACTTTTGTACTATTCAAGACCTAATCGAATCATATCCAACAATCATTGGAATCGTAAATATCCTTCGATTCTTAAAGGATATTCGGATTTCTTGGGGAAAAAACGAAGAAATAGGTTCATTATCCCAATACAATATGACAAAGAATATGAGAAAGAGACCTGTTTTGGTATTTCGATTGAAGTACCAAAACATGGTATTTTACGTACAAAAAGTATTTTTGCTTATTTCGATAATCCACGATACGGAAGAAACAATTCAGAGATTACGATTAGGAAATATGAGCCCATAGAGATAGATTCCATAAAAAAAAAAAAAGATTTGATTGAGTATCGAGGAGCTAAAAGATTTGGTCTAAAATACCAAATGATGGCGGATCCATTTTTTTTTATTCTCGAAGAAGTGCATATCTTACCGAGATCCTCATTTCTAATGGTTCGTAATAATAGTATCATTGGGGTAAATACACAACTAACTCTAAATATAAGAAGTCGGGTAGGCGGGTTAGTCCGAGTGGAGAAAAAGAAGCATATTGAACTGAGAATCCTTTCTGGAACTATTCATTTTCCTAGAGAGGCAGAAAAAATATCCAGGGATAGCGGCATTTTGATACCACCTGAAACGGAAAAAAACAATTCTAAGGAATCACAAAAATGTAAAAATTGGGTCTATGTTCAACAGATCACACCTGCCAAGAAAAAATCTTTTGTTTTGGTTCGACCTGTAGTCACATATGAAATAGCTAATGGTATAAATTTACCAACACTTTTTCCTAAAGATCTTTTACAGGAAAGGGATAATCTACAATTTCAAGTTGTCAATTATATCCTTTATGGAAATGGAAATAGTAAGTCAATCAGAGAAATTTCTCACACAATCATTCAATTAGTTCGGACTTGTTTAGTTTTGAATTGGGAACAAGAGCAAAACAATTCTAGAGAAGAGGTTCATGCTCATGTCTCCTTTGTTGCGGTAACTTTAAATGATGATCTAATTCGTGATTTCATCAAAATTGAGTTAATCAAGTCCATTATTTCGTATACCGAAAAAAGAAAAAGGTATGAGAGGATAAATTCGGGATTAATTTCTGATAATCGATTAGATCGTACTAATACTAATCCCTTTTATTCCCTTTATTCCAAGGTAAAGATTCAATCAATTAGTCAATATAGAGGAGTGATTGGTACATTATTGAATCAGAATAAGGAATGCCAATCTTTGATGATTTTGCCGTCATCCAATTGTTTCCGAATTGATCCATTCAATAGTTCACAATGTCACAATATGATAAAAGAATTGAATCCTATAATTTCAATTAGGGATATTTTAGGACCTTTAGGTACTAGTGTACCTAAAATAACGAATTTTCATTCATCTTACCATTTAATAACCTGTAATCTGATTTTGTTAAACAAATACTTGCTATTTGACAAACAGCCCTTCCAATTAAAATACTGTTTAGTCGATGAAAATAGAAGAATTTTTAATACCGATTCGTTTACTAAGATCATTTTGAATACATTTGATTTGAATTGGTACTTTCCACATAACGATTATTATGAAAAGATATCGACAATAATTAGCCCTGGACAATTTATTTGCGAAAATGTATATCTATGGAAAAACGAACCATACGTAAACGTAAAAAAGGCTGGTCAAATTCTCATTGTTAATGTTGATTTTTTAGTTCTAAGATCAGCTAAATCTTTTTTGGCCACTCCAGGAGCAACTGTTCATGGTCATTATGGGGAAATCCTTTCTAAAGGGGATGCCATACTTACATTTTTATATGAAAAATCGAGATCTAGCGATATAACGCAAGGTCTTCCAAAAGTGGAACAAATCTTAGAAGTTCGATCAATTGGTTCAATATCGATGAACCTTAAAAGGAAAATTGAAGATTGGAATAAACATATACCAAGAATTCTTGGGATTCCCTGGGGATCCTTGATTGGAGCTGAACTAACCATAGCACAAAGTCGTATTTCCTTGGTTAATAAGATCCAAAAAGTTTATCGGTCTCAGGGGGTACAGATCCATAATAAACATATAGAGCTTATTGTACGTCAAATAACATCAAGAGTGTTGGTTTCTGAAGATGGAATGTCTAATGTTTTTTTACCTGGAGAATTAATCGGATTGTTGCGAGCAGAACGCGCAGGACGCGCGTTGGACGAAGTGATCTGTTATAGGGCAATTTTATTGGGAATAACAAGAGCATCTCTGAATACTCAAAGTTTCATATCTGAAGCAAGTTTTCAAGAAACTGCTCGAGTTTTAGCCAAAGCTGCTTTACGAGGTCGTATTGATTGGTTGAAGGGCTTGAAAGAAAACGTCGTTCTGGGGGGAATTTTACCTATCGGTACCGGATTCCAAAGATTTGTGCATCGTTCAAGACAAGATAAGAACTTTTCTTTGGCAATTCAAAAAGAAAATGTATTCGAGTTAGAAATGAGAAATATCTTGTTACACCATAAAAAATTGTTCTTACATAAGTGTGATAAAAAATTGTTCTTACGTAAACGTAAGCGTAAGAAAAGATTTCGATGAGACATCAGAACAATCATTTATACAATTTAATTTAATGGTTTTTTAAGAGAATTCTTTTTTTTATACTCGTTTTTAATAATTTATACTCGTTTTTAATAATTGGAAGAGGTCGATTTGGTAATAAAAGACTTTATGGTTTATATCGTATATCAATGGTCGATTTTAGGTATAAAGGTATAAAGTAAAAGGTTCGCCTGGAACAATTCAATTTTCTATTTGAATTTCAAGTTCAAGGGACTTTAGTTCTTTGTTACTAACAAAAATAAAAAACAAAAAAGGAAGTGTAAGAAAAAATGACAAGAAGATATTGGAACATCAATTTAGAGGAAATGATAAAAGCAGGAGTTCATTTCGGTAATGGTATTAAACAATGGAATCCTAGAATGGCCCCTTACATCTCTGCAACACGTAGAGGTATTCATATTACAAATCTCACTATAACTGCTCGTTTTTTATCAGAAGCTTGTGATTTAGTTTTTGATGCAGCAAGTCGGGGAAAAAACTTTTTAATCGTTGGTACAAAAAATAAAGCGGATTTAGTGGCATCCGCTGCAAAAAGAGCTCGGTGTTTTTATATTAATAAAAAATGGCCTTGTGGTATGTTAACGAATTGGTACACTACGGAAAGGAGACTTTCTAAGTTCCGACACTTAAGAGCCATCCAAACAATGGGTAAACTGAATCATTTCTCAAAACGAGATGTAGCAATATTGAAGAGAGAATTATCCACCTTGCAAAAAAAGCTAGGTGGGATCAAATATATGACGGGGTTGCCCGATATTGTGATCATCCTAAATCAGCAAGAAGAATATACAGCTCTTCGGGAATGCGCTATTTTAGGAATTCCTACAATTTGTTTAATCAATACTACTTGCGATCCAGATCTCGCGGATATTTCGATTCCAGCCAATTTAAACTCTAAAGATTCAATTCAACTAATTCTCAACAAATTAGTATTCGCAATTTGTGAGGGTTATTCTAGCTCTATAATAAATCGTTGATATTGATTAAAAATACCAAATAAGATTAGTTAATTAGTTAATTATTGGTATTGGAAAATTCCGTATTTGATCAGTTACTTGTTTTTTTTTTTTTTACATTTTACGAAAGATTAAAGATACAAAAGATAAAAAAAAAAAACAATAGTAATCTTGTTATATTATGATACTATGTGCTTTTTTGGTATCCTAAATATAGGATTAATGATTTAAGTAGGTGAGTTGAGAAAGAGATGATTGAATCAAAATGATTCTTTTTTTTTTTTTTATTTTAGTTCTATTTCTATCAGAGGACAATATGAATGTTATACAATGTTCCATTAAAACAATGAAGGGAGTATATGATATATCGGGTGTAGAAGTAGGCCAACATTTGTATTGGCAAATAGGAGGTTTACAAATCCACGCCCAAGTAATTATCACCTCATGGGTCGTAATTGCTATCTTGTTAGGGTCCGTCATCGTAGCTCTTCGTAATCCCCAAACAATTCCAACCGACGGTCAAAATTTTTTCGAATATGTCCTTGAGTTTATTCGAGACTTGAGCAAAACTCAGATTGGAGAAGAATATGGCCCTTGGGTTCCATTTATTGGAACTTTATTTCTATTTATTTTTGTTTCTAATTGGTCAGGTGCTCTTTTACCTTGGAAAATCATACAGTTACCTCATGGAGAATTGGCCGCGCCCACGAATGATATAAATACCACTGTTGCTTTATCTTTACTCACTTCAGTAGCATATTTTTATGCTGGTATTAGTAAAAAAGGATTGGGTTATTTTGAGAAATATATTAAACCAACTCCAATACTTTTACCCATTAACATCTTAGAAGATTTTACAAAACCCTTATCTCTTAGTTTTCGACTTTTTGGGAATATATTGGCTGATGAATTAGTAGTAGTTGTTCTTGTTTCTTTAGTCCCTTTAGTAGTTCCTATACCGGTTATGTTTCTTGGATTGTTTACAAGTGGTATTCAAGCTCTTATTTTTGCAACCTTAGCCGCGGCTTATATCGGGGAATCTATGGAAGGTCATCATTGACTCGTTTTTTTTATTTTAACTGGAAACAGTCTACTTTTATCTTAATCAAATTTCTGCATGATTTTTAAAATTGATTGTTTGAAACACATAAAACACAGAAAAAATAGATAGAAATACGTGATACCTCATATTTTAACAATTTTCCTAAAGCCTTTTAGGTTTAAGCTTTTTTGACTCATCTGATGTTTATATCATTTTTAAACATGAAAAAAAGTAGTCGTTAATTGACTTTCTTTTCCAACAAAATAGAAAGAAGAAAAAACTTAATAGATTGTCTGCTTAATAGATTGTCTGTTACTGGTTCAATCTTTCTTGTATGAGGTACGAAATAAAAAAATGAAATAATATATTTCTAATTAATAATTTGAAAATATTAATATGAAAATCTATATTAATATGAAAATATAAGATATTAGTTTAAAATATTATTAATATAATTTATAATATCATAATACAATGGTATTTTTTTAGAATTAGACTTTTAGAAAACTAATAAAAACTAAT